CAGAATAAGAAAGAGCGGGTCAATCTTTGAAAATTTCATTGTAAATGTAGTAAATGTGAAATACTCATACAAATACAAATGGTGGAGAGATCAAGAAGATGCAGCAGGATCTTTTATCTGATTGGTTAGTCAAGCATGAGCTAGTTCATAGATCTTTGGGCTTCGATTGCCGAGGAATAGAGACTTTACAAATCAAAACCGAGAATTGGTACTCCATTGCTGTCATTTCATATGTATATGGTTACAATTATTTACGCTCCCAGTGTGCCTATGATGTAGCACCAGGCGGATTTTTAGCTAGTGTGTATCATCTTACGAGAATACAATATGGTGTAGATAAACCAGAAGAGGTATGCATAAAAGTCTTTGTCCCAAGGAGTAATCCTAGAATCTCGTCTGTTTTCTGGATTTGGAAAAGTGCGGATTTTCAAGAACGCGAATCTTATGATATGTTGGGAATCTCTTATGATAATCATCCACGCCTTAAACGTATCTTGATGCCTGAAAGTTGGATAGGCTGGCCCTTACGTAAGGACTATATTACCCCAAATTTCTATGAAATACAAGATGCTCATTGAATGATAAGGAAATTAATGTTCACTTATACGACACAACTCCAGATTTCATTCAAGTCAAGGAATATTTTGACGTTCTGTTCTAGATGAAACAGAGTAACTGGACTCTAATTCGTATTATGGATAGGCCTAAAAAAGGCTTCATTGCTATTCCCGAATTTGGAAAAGATCATATCTATTTTGTATGAGCAGAAACCAAAAGATGAATCAAAAGAGTTCTGCACCATGAACTTTGTACCGCGCACATCACTTAGACAGACCTCGGAACGTAAGCAAGAGTGAAGAAATAGAATAAATATAAAAGAAAATGCGAAATTCCGAAATAAAAAGGGATTGAATTTTATTTGTACTGTGTCTGAAATGCATCCTGTTTATTCCTATCCTTCAACTCCTCTATACTTTTTTTAAGTTTTTTTAAATTAAATTTGATATATATATATGAAGACTTAACACTTGAAGACTTAACACTCTTTTTGAGTGAGAGAAAGCACAATATGAACAAACAAGAAAGAAAAAAGAAAGAAAAAAGAAAGGGGAACATAATCCCACTTTAGTTCTTTACCATAACCATACATATATTTTTTACCATCTCTAAAAATGGGGGTATATATCTATACGCTAGATGAATAAGTATGTATCATGCTCTAGACTATTAACTGACGAATATATATCCCGATCTGTCTCGATTAATTTGTATAAATATACATCCGATATATTATTCATATGTCAGGAACCAGATTTGAACTGGTGACACGAGGATTTTCAGTCCTCTGCTCTACCAACTGAGCTATCCCGACATTTCCCGTGCATCATCCTAGTAGAGTACTTGTATCTATGTCAATTAAAGGGACTAAAAAAGTATTAAAAAATTTTATCTAATAAATGTAAGGATAATGATATAGATAAATGTAAGGATAATGATATAGACTGTGAATGATTCAATAATAGAGATTCCTTGCCCATATATGTTCATTTGTACAGGTATCTATCCAAATTGGGATAAGATCCAAAGATTTCTCTTCGGATCCATTTGTGAAAGAGTAGAGTGAATGAGAAAGAAAGATAGTGAATTTTGTTTGAACCACTGATGAAAAAAAAAAGAGGATAAATAAATAGTTAGGAAGTAAAATGGACTTTTTGTTGGGGATAGAGGGACTTGAACCCTCACGATTTCTAAAGTCGACGGATTTTCCTCTTACTATAAATTTCATTGTTGTCGGTATTGACATGTAGAACGGGACTCTCTCTTTATTCTCGTCCGATTAATCAGTTTTTCAAAAGATCTATCAAACTCTGGAATGAATGATTTGATCACTGAATGTTCGATTTTTCCTTCAACTTCGATTGGAATGGATTCACAATAACTCTGAATTTTTTCTTTCATATATATATTCGATAGATTCGGGTCGTGATTAATCGTTTGATATGTTAGTATGTATACGTACGTATTAGATATATAGGGCCGTCCTTTCTGTAATTTCGATAGAGGGATTCCAGCTACCAACACAACGTAGTCAACTCCATTCGTTAGAACAGCTTCCATTGAGTCTCTGCACCTATCCTTTTTTATTCTAGTTTTATAAACTCTTGTTTTCAAAATAAAGATTTGGCTCAGGATTGCCCATTTTTAATTCCAGGGTTTCTCTGAATTTGGAAGTTACCACCTAGTAGGTTTCCATACCAAGGCTCAAGCCAATCAAGTCCGTAGCGTCTACCAATTTCGCCATATCCCCCTTTGATTTGAGACCAAGATCCAGTTGGAATTCCGCCCATCTCTTTCATTTATTTTGGAACCGTTGAATTCATTAGATAATGATTCCCATATCGAAAAAGTGTATGCTGCTATTTGATTTTTTTGGCGATCCTCTATCAGTTTATCTCTATTGGATAAAACTTGTTTCAATCAGAAATGATTCTATCATTGATGTATCCGCAATTCAATATGGATAGATATATCCCACATATATATGTTTCCCCCTCCCTTTCTTTTTTACAGTGCGATTTGGAATACTGGAACGGTCGATATTCATTCTTTTTTTTTCGTCCTATCTCTTCCTTTTCCGAATGAAACCAGAAAAATGTCTTATTCTAATTTGGATTGTGTATCTTTATCCTTATCTTATCCTTTTCTTAGGACCGATCCGCTCGCTATAATTATTGCTATAACTGCTTTACTTTAATTTACTTTAATTTACTTTAATTTAAATTTAAGAAATAAATACTTTATTATATTAAGTTTATAATTATATTAAGTTTATAATCATAATTTATAATTTTATATTATAAATTTTAGATTATCATTAATACATATATATATATTCATATTAAAATACAAATTTAATGTATAAATAAATGTATAAATAAATTATAAATATATAAATAAAATACATAAAATAAAAAAAATAGAATGTATAAATATTAATTAATGTAATTAATATGATAGAATGAAAATTCTACTAATTAATCATATACTAATTAGTCATATATTTCTATTAGAGAAATATCTATTAGAAAAATAGAATTCTATTAATTCCATTTAGTCATATCTAGTTCTATATCATATCTAGTTCTATATCATTAGTTATATTGGTTATATCTAATATAACTAATGATATATATATAATGATATAGATATAACTATAGAACTATGAATTATATAGTTCATATTAAATTAATAGCTAATAGCTAAGCTAAGATCCAGCAGTTTCCTGAATTCCTATACACTATTTCTATTTGTTATACTATTTCTATTTCTGTTATGTGAGCCCGCTTAGCTCAGAGGTTAGAGCATCGCATTTGTAATGCGATGGTCATCGGTTCGATTCCGATAGCTGGCTTTTTTTCTCTATCGATTTTTCCATGATTGATAATCTCTCCTTTTCTCAAAAAAAAATGTTGGATCACCGATCTATTATGTCGTGGTAACTTGTAACTATGAATAAAAAATGGATTGGAGCAATTAGATCTCTACAGAACAAATCATAAAACGGAGCCTCAACTTCCTATATATACATATACAAAAAATCCGGATATTAATAGAATTCATTTCATTCTACTTTGTAATACTTCAGTAAATTTAGCTTTGCTTTGTTTATTCTTTAGTTCAGTCTTAATTTAAGATTTCTTCTGTAAAATGAAATTTCAATAAAATAAAAAAAGGAGTCTTTATGTCTCGTTACCGAGGACCTCGTTTCAAAAAAATACGCCGTCTGGGGACTTTACCAGGACTAACTAGTAAAAGACCTAAATCCGGAAGTGATCTTAAAACCCAATTGCGTTCTGGGAAAAGATCGCAATATCGTATTCGTCTAGAAGAAAAACAGAAATTGCGTTTTCATTATGGTCTGACGGAGCGACAATTAGTTAGATATGTACATATCGCTGGAAAAGCCAAAGGTTCAACAGGTCAGGTTTTACTACAACTACTTGAGATGCGTTTGGATAACATCCTTTTTCGATTGGGTATGGCTTCGACCATTCCTGGAGCTAGGCAATTAGTTAACCATAGACATATTTTAGTTAATGGTCGTATAGTGGATATACCAAGTTATCGTTGCAAACCCCGAGATATTATTACTACGAAGGATAAACAAAGATCGAAAGCTCTGATTCAAAATTATATTGCTTCATCCCCCCCCGAGGAATTGCCAAAACATTTGACTATTGACTCATTCCAATATAAAGGATTAGTAAATCAAATAATAGATAGTAAATGGATCGGTTTGAAAATAAATGAGTTGTTAGTCGTAGAATATTATTCCCGCCAGACTTGAACCTAACGAAAATAACAAAGAAAGATTCAGAGAATTTTGCCCTCTTTTCGGCGAAGTAAATAGATCTAAGGGCCTTGATCCGCATTTTTCTCATTCACGTATTACAAATAGATCAGCAGTAGGATTTTTTTTCTTTTTTGCTCTTTCTGATATTTGTATTTTACGTACCGCAGTAATGTAATTAGGAATAGAGAATTTCTGGAATAGAGAATTTCTATCAAATAAAATAAAAGTCTTATTGCTGGAATAATGGTATCCATTGTTATTTGATTTGATACATTGTGGTCGGTAACGTTGGTGAATTAACAGAAACGGAAAGAGAGGGATTCGAACCCTCGGTAAACAAAAGCCTACATAGCAGTTCCAATGCTACGCCTTGAACCACTCGGCCATCTCTCCTACATAATCTTATTATTGACCAGAAACCGAGTGAATAGCGAGTCATTCATATTATTGCAGTACAGGTATGACCGATCAATGGTTCCATAGGAATAATTCCTTTCAAATTTCCTATTTCTCAACACCAACTTCTCTCATCAGCTACCCCATGGATCTAGTACAAATTCATGAATCGTCCCATGGATTTTTATTTCCATTGTATGGCATATGACGTATACATGTCATGTAAACAAAACGTATGGTTACTCTACTCTATTTTATCATGGAATAATTATTCTTTTTCCTCTTTGAATCATAACCAAATTAAAACTTCTCGAGTTATCAAAATCCGTAGTAAAAGAAAGTCCTTGGTTATTCAACTTAGATGAAATCTTAGATGAAATAGTAATAGTTCCATTCATTGGTATACTACAAAATTGTAATGAAATCCAATCTGATTCAAATATTTCATATCTTTCCTTGTCCAAACAAAATGGGACAATTTGAGCGGAAGGTCCACATTTTTAGAATTAGTCTGTTTTATGTTATTTCGTATTGTACAATTCCTTTGTTTGTGGGATCATTTTCCCCGAAGGGTAATGAAAAGAGTTCTAATTATAGATTATAGAAAGGATTGCTAATTATGCCTAGATCTCGGATAAATGTAAATTTTATTGATAAGACCTCTTCAATTGTAGCCAATATTCTATTACGAATAATTCCGACAACTTCAGGAGAAAAAAAGGCATTTACCTATTACAGAGATGGTGCGATTTGATTCTTTTTTCTTCTTTTTTTATTTTTTAGACTTCAGTATTATGAGAAAGAGACGTGATTCAGGATAGAAAGAACCAAATTATTGAAATAAACCTACGCTTGGTGAAGGTGAGTTTGAAGATAGAACAATTCCTTCTGTCGTGTATCCTCGATTGATGCAGCCTCGGATGCTTCAATTGTTAATTTGAGTATTGAGCGAAAGGTTACACCTATGGGTTCTATATTGTAGGTCAATCCTATTCCACTAGTACCAATAGGCAGCATAGGGGAAGAAACACTACACCAAGGAATCAACAATACGAAAACTTTGTTATAAATTTCCCTTTTCCTTATTGGTATCGGGACTAACAAGAATGGTTGGGACAACAAACATCCATCTCGTTCGTACTTTGGATACCCGTATAACCATCAAAGATCGTTGAAGTGACTAATTCCTGAAAATAGGAGGCGTTGAGGACAAAGAAATTGTTGGAGTTACCATTTCCATCTAGCACTAATACGATTGGTGTTAAAAAAACCTCTTGCGGGAAGGTTGGCTAGAGATTTCTTGTAAAAATACCAGCTCCTGTCAGTTCATAATGAGATGAGAATAGTTAAATTGGAATTCCATGGATTATTCCCCTTAGTACTATGCACAGAAGGGGGGAGCCGTATGAGATGAAAATCTCACGTACGGTTCTGGAACGGAGATTCTTTGAATAGAATGAACGACCGTAACGGATGTTGGCTCAATCCGAAGGAAATTATGCGGAAGCTTTACAGAATTATTATGAAGCTACGCGACCAGAAATTGATCCCTATGATCGAAGTTATATACTCTATAACATAGGCCTTATACACACAAGCAACGGAGAGCATACAAAGGCTTTGGAATATTATTTCCAGGCACTAGAACGAAACCAATTTTTACCGCAAGCTTTTAATAATATGGCCGTGATCTGTCATTACGTGCGACTATCTCCACTATAGAAAGAAGGAAAAAAAGATCAAATCAACTAGTAAATACTATAAAAAAATGGGCTTTCTACATATGCATCGTTCAAAGCAACGATTTTGATCAGCTGTAGCAAGGAAAGAGACTTCACAAGAACCAAAATAGGAAGAAATAGGTACGGCCTATATATTCTATGGATAAAGGATCGAATTGATAGAGAAAGCACCGTAAAGATCAATTAGCGAGCTATTGGGTCGATACAGTTAAGAACTGCTTACTTATGTCATGATATGAGATAAAAGTTAGGAATCAACTTATGTAATAGAGTCGATCCACTAAGGTATTGAGCAGCGGTGTAGCATCAGATCCCAAAGATAGTAAGTTCTTTTTTTTTCTTATGGAGGAAAAAAGTCTTTTTCAAAAATTCTATATGAATTTCATATATGAAACCGAGATAGTTACCTTTCAGAAAATTCTAACGATATAGGGGAATATCTATGCTTCATTCGTCTGAAGGTGGGAAAAAAGAGAAAACTGATTATTGATCAAAATAAGAGTTTGAAACTTAATGTAATTAACTTCTTTTGTTTTTGTTAACCCAAGAAAAAATGGGATAGATTTATGAGAAATCTAATTCAGTTAGCATAGGATAGATTAAGATGGAACGCAAAAAGAATCGATTGCTGAGCCGTATGAGGTAGGAAACTCTCAAGTACGGTTCTAAGGAAAGGAACCACCTATTCCGACCGGGGAGAACAGGCCATTCTACAGGGTGATTCCGAAATTGCGGAGGCTTGGTTCGATCAAGCTGCTGAGTATTGGAAACAAGCTATAGCGCTTACTCCAGGTAATTATATTGAAGCACATAATTGGTTGAAGATCACGAGGCGTTTCGAATTCGAATAAGACCACTCTTTTGTTTAATTCATTAAAATTGGTTGTTGGATCCATCAATCAAATAAAATAGATCGTTCCTTTGAGAAGATCCAATCAAGAATTTCATTATATCCCTTCCTTCTAAAATAGAATATTTTTTATGGTATCTCATAGGGATAAATGATAC